GGGAGACCCTCAATAGGGTATCCTTTCAAAGGATTTAGGAAGGGTTGCCTTTCTTAGAGGGAACAAGGTTAACCCTTTTGAGAGGGAGAACCTCAATAGGGTATCCTTTCAAAGGATTTAGGAAGGTCACCCTTTTCACAGGACAACAAAAGGTTACCCTTTTGAGAGGGAGAACCTCAATAGGGTATCCTTTCAAAGGATTTAGGAAGGGTTACCTTTCTTAGAGGGAACAAGGCAACCCTTTTGAGAGGGAGAACCTCAATAGGGTATCCTTTCAAAGGATTTAGGAAGGTCACCCTTTTCACAGGACAACAAAAGGTTACCCTTTTGAGAGGGAGAACCTCAATAGGGTATCCTTTCAAAGGATTTAGGAAGGGTTGCCTTTCTTAGAGGGAACAAGGCAACCCTTTTGAGAGGGACCTTCAATTGAATACCATTAGAGGTAGGCGTAAGTTACCATTTAATGGTTTAAGAGACCAGTACTAACTTTCAGTTTTCTAATGAAAAATTAGAAATTCATGATAAGAAAGTTTTTAATGGTACTCTTTCAATTACAATAGGTATAAATCTATGATTTGCTCCACAGATTTCTGAACATTGTCCGAAGAATACTCCAGGACGGTTTATAAGGAAGGAAATTTGATTTAATCGTCCTGGAGTAGCATCAGATTTAACACCTAACGTGGGGATAGTTCAGGAGTGAATTACATCTGAGGATGTAATTAGATTACGGATTTGGGTATTTAAAGGAAGAATGATTCGATTATCAACATCTAGAAGACGAAAGCTATTATTATTTAGTTCTTCCGTTGGGAGTATGTAAGATTCAAATTCAATTGGGGATTGAAAATCTATATATTCATATGATCAATATCATTGATTTCCAATAGATTTAAAGGAAATTAAAGGATTATAAGAATCATCAAGAAGATAAAGGAGACGGAGAGATGGAAGGGCAATAAAAATTAGTGTAATGGCAGGAAGAATAGTCCAGATAATTTCAATGGTTTGTCCTTCTAGAAGGAATCGATTATTAAATTTATTAAAAAATAGAGAGGATATAGAATATCCTACGATTATTGTAATAATGGAGAGAATTATGAGGGAATGATCATGGAAGAAAATTAGTTGTTCTATTAAGGGAGAAGAACTATTTTGAAAATTTAGATTAGATCATGTAGCCATTTATGATACTAAAAAAAGACATTCTTTATATATGAAGCTTAAACCCACCGCACTTCTCTGCCATATTAGTAAATAGATAAAATAGGGAGCTCTGAGTAAGAGTGTTCAGAGGGTGGAAGATTTTGGTATCATTCTAATGATCTAGGAAGGTGGTAAGAATTAATGATAATTCGATGGGAAATTATTCTTTCTCAAATAATAAAAATGGAAAATAAGATCCCAATTAATGATATAGTTGATCCTAGGGAAGAGATTAAATTTCAGGAGGTATAAACATCAGGGTAGTCAGAGTATCGACGGGGTATACCAGCTAAACCGAGGAAATGTTGAGGGAAGAATGTTAAATTAACACCAAAAAATATAATAAGGAATTGAGTTTTTAATCATAGAGGGTTTAATGATAATCCTGTAAATAAAGGGTATCAATGAATAAATCCAGCTATAATTGCAAATACGGCTCCTATAGATAATACGTAGTGAAAGTGAGCTACTACATAATAAGTGTCGTGTAAAATAATATCAATTGAGGAGTTAGCAAGAACAATACCAGTTAACCCTCCGATGGTAAATAGGAAAATGAATCCTAAGGATCATCAGAGAGCTGGACTAAATGAAAGTTGAGTTCCATGAAGAGTTGCTAGTCAGCTAAAAATTTTAATTCCGGTAGGAACGGCAATAATTATTGTGGCTGAGGTAAAATATGCTCGAGTATCTACATCTATACCGACAGTAAATATGTGGTGAGCTCAAACAATAAAACCTAGGAGACCAATCGCTAATATAGCATAAATTATTCCTAGGGTTCCAAAAGCTTCCTTTTTCCCTCTTTCTTGACTAATGATATGGGAGATTATACCAAAGCCAGGAAGAATAAGAATATAAACTTCTGGGTGACCAAAGAATCAAAATAAATGTTGATATAAGATTGGGTCTCCTCCTCCTGCAGGATCAAAAAAGGAAGAGTTAAGATTTCGATCTGTAAGAAGTATAGTGATAGCCCCTGCTAATACAGGGAGGGAAAGAAGAAGGAGAAGAGCAGTGATTCCTACTGCTCATACAAAAAGGGGGGTTTGATCAAATGATATTCCTGGAGCACGCATATTGATTATTGTAGTAATAAAGTTAACAGCTCCTAAGATGGAGGAAATACCTGCTAAATGAAGAGAGAAAATGGCCAGGTCTACTGATGAACCTCTGTGAGAAATTAGGGAGGATAAGGGTGGGTAAACTGTTCACCCAGTTCCTGCACCGTTTTCAACTATTCTTCTTGATAAGAGAAGAGTTAATGAGGGGGGGAGAAGTCAAAATCTTATGTTGTTTATTCGGGGGAATGCCATATCTGGGGCACCTAGTATTAGGGGGACAAGTCAATTACCAAATCCCCCAATTATAATTGGTATTACTATAAAAAAAATTATTACAAAAGCGTGAGCGGTTACAATTACATTATAAATTTGATCGTCTCCAATTAATGAGCCTGGTTGACCTAATTCAGTTCGAATTAAAATTCTTAGAGAGGTTCCTACTATAGCTGATCAGGCTCCAAAAATAAAATAGAGTGTTCCGATATCCTTGTGGTTAGTGGAGAATAATCATCGTTGCATGGTAAAGTGGCTGAGATAGGCGGTAAATTGTAAATTTACTTAGGAGATTTATCTCCTTTACCAAAACAGGAGGGGGAAATTTTTATAGGAAAAATAATATGGGGGCTTTATATTCAATAATGATAGTAGATTGCAAATCTAAAGGTGTTTTAAACTAAAGCTTAAGGTTTAAATAAAAATTTATTTATAGCTTTGAAGGCTATTAGTTTATTTAACTTAAAACCTTAATTAAAGGTGATAAGGGAATAAACTAATAAACCTAATGAAGAGAAAATTGTAAGGATATAAATTATTAAGGTGGAAGGGGGATAAGAAAAGGAATTTCATTTGATTTGGAAAGAGTTTATTAGGAAGGAGGATAAACAAATTCGGATATAGAATAGGAGTGTAATTAAGGTAAAAATAATAAGAATAAAATTTAGGAAAATGTGATAGTTTTCAGAGGAAAATTGAATGGTCAATCATTTAGGTAAGAATCCAATGAAAGGGGGTAGTCCTCCTAGGGATAAAAAATTAATTAATAACATTAGTTTTATTGAATAAAATAATTTAAGCTTTAAAGTTAAATGAATTAAGTAATGGGAGAAGGTTAAATGAAAAATGAGAACAATAGAAAAGGAAATAAGGGAATAAATAAGGAAATAAATAAGTCATAAAGAAAGGTTTAATTTAATAGAAAAAAGTAATCAACCAATATGGCTAATTGATGAAAATGCTATTAGTTTATGAAGGGAGAGTTGATTAATTCCTCCGATTGAACCAATAATAATATTTGTTATAATAAATACATCAAAAATTAGGGATGAAGTATTTAAATAAGAAACCATCAAAAATGGAGCGATTTTTTGTCATGTTATTAGTAAAAAACAATTGAATCATGATAGGCCTTCTATTACAGAGGGAAATCAGTAATGAAGAGGAGCTGAACCTAGTTTTAAATTAAGTATAATAAAAGAAATATCAGAAATTTTTAAAAAATTAATTGTTATGCTTTCGTTTAATATTATCGAAATAATAATAGAAAATAAGAGAACTGATGAAGCTATGGCTTGAACTAAAAAATATTTTAATGAGGCTTCAGACGTTAAAATATTTTTATTGTTAATTATGATTGGAATGAATGAGAGGAGATTCAATTCCAATCCTAATCACATAGCTGGTCAGGAGTTTCTTCTGATTCTGATTATTGTTCCTAATATTAAAGTGAATAGAAATATTATTTTATAATTTAAAAAAATTAAAAAGAAGAAGGATTATTTCTATATTTAGGGTATGAACCTAAAAGCTTTTATTAGCTTATCTTTTTGTATTGAAAAATAATAAATTATTAAGTGAATGCTATATAATAACAAAATTGCTTATTAGGATGTAAATATACAGAATATATGGAATATAATTGAGGGGTTATATAAAGTATATAGGAATTATTTACGTGGTTAATGGGAATTTTATTAATATAAAAGAATCAATAAGAAGAAATGAGACGGAGTGGTGATACATTATGATATAGGAAGGGAGAAACTATATTGTAGTGTAGGAAGCACGAGAACTTTTGAAGTTTCAAGTAATAGTTTGATTCTATTTAATATAAATAGAATGGGACAATTCAAATTAAAAATTCATTATTTGGGGTAATGAATTTACAATTTAATTAGGATTTAATTATGAGGTTAGAATTGATTTAGGGGGGGGGTTAGAAGGTAGATTTTATTCATATTAATTATTTAAATTGAAATATAGATTAAAATAAATTTAATGAAAGTAATAGAAATTACTTGTTTTATCCTATCAAGATAATCCTTTAATCAGGCATTTCATTGAAATGATTTGTTGTATTTTATTAATAGTTTAGGGGTTGCGGTTCAGTAAAATGACATTTTTATGAAAGTTGACATTTTTGTCTTCAGTTTTGCAAAATTTTTTGTTAATTTTTGGCAAGGTTAATAAGGTATATATATATATATACTTTAATTAATTAATTAAATATATTTTAAAAATTAATAAGTAATATTATATATCATTATATTTGAATGCGTATAATAATTATAATTAATATATAATAAATTTGTTTACATCATATATCCTGGAATATACAGGTATATAGAAATTCTTTAGATAAATTGTTCATATATAATATTTATGATTAAGTAAAGTAGCATATTAGAATATAATATTTATAATTCAATAAAAACTTATTAATTAATATACTTTATATACTTTAGATATAAGTATATTTATATATATAATATTTATGTAACGGATCATAAGCTATATTTTGAACTTAACACCTAAAATTTTACTAAATAAAGAAAAGTAAAATTTTAGGTGTTAAGTTCAAAATATAGCTTAATTAAAGTGATTCGTTTACACTGAATAAATTTTGTGAAAATCAAATGTTTTGATGAATAGTTTTATTCTAGCTGTAAATAATTATTATAGAATGGTTTAACATACAAATTAAAAAGATTTAAGAAAAATTGTTGGTAGTTTTTAATATTGTCAAATTAAGGGAGTTTAGAGAGAAAAAATTTTATAGTATTGGATAAAGGTGTGCCAGCTTCCGCGGTTATACACTAAATGCAAATAATTAATATAAGTAGAAGTTAATAGACAAGATAATATGAATTAAAGAATTATTGATGAAATGATATATTGTTTAATAAAATTAAATTAGTTTATGAGGCTTAGTAATTTAAAATGGAAACTAGGATTAGATACCCTATTATTTTAAGAGAATGTTATATAGACTTAGGTAGTTATAGTTATGGGCTTAAAACCTAAAGAATTTGGCGGTGTTTTAGTCCGTTCAGAGGAATCTGTCCTGTAATTGAAAGTACACGAGGAGAATTACTTAATTTAATCAGTTTGTATACCGCCGTTGTAAGAATATTTTAGGAGGGTAAAAAATTTTCGGAATAGAGTATTATCTAATATATCAGGTCAAGGTGCAGCTTATAGTTAAGAAGAGATGGATTACAATAATTGAAATTATAACGGAATGTTGAAATAGAAAATTATGAAGGTGGATTTGAAAGTAAATATTATTCTTATGGTATTGATTTTGGCACTGAAACATGCACACATCGCCCGTCGCTCTCATTTAAGGTGAGATAAGTCGTAACAAAGTAGGTGTATTGGAAAATGTACCTGGAATGAAAAGGAGAATTTAATATAATTAATTGAGTGTTAATATTTATGAAAAGGAATTTTAAGTGGGTTAAATGGAGTAAATTTAGTTGAAAAGTAGATTAATTTGTACTGTGAAGGAAAGTTGAAATAAAATGAAAAAGATTTTTTTAGGAAGAAAGATATTGTACCTTTTGTATCAGGGTTTATTAATAAAATGAGTTGAATTATTTTTTCCCGAAAGTATTAGATTTATTATTAAATTTAATTTAGTGTTTTAAAATTATTTAAAATTTAATAATGGAGATGAAAAGTTATTCGATAATACTGATATCTGGTTTTTCAAGAGTTAAATTTAATTTAGAATTAAAATTGTAAATGGAATAATAAGTTTTAGTTTATAGTTTTAATTTTAAAGTGTAAGGGATAAGCTTTATATTTAGAGTTATATTTTAGTGGTTTAAAGAAAGTTATAGGCTTAGAAATGGAAATTAAATGGAGTATGTTATAATAGATGAATTCTTGATTTAAATTAAAATTAAATTTTTATTGAAAAGTGTGATGTAACTTGGGCTTACAATTAAAATGGTGAAATTAGTAAAGTGAAATTTGTGATGGAAGTAAAATACGGAAGTTTAATTTAAGGAATTCGGCAATTGTTTTATTCGCCTGTTTAACAAAAACATGGCTTTTAGGAAAAGTTAAAGGTCGGACCTGCCCACTGATGAATTGAAGGGCTGCAGTATTTTGACTGTACAAAGGTAGCATAATCATTAGTTTCTTAATTGGGAACTGGAATGAATGGTTTGACGAAATAAAAACTGTCTTCAAGTTGAGAATTTGAATTTTATGTTTAAGTTAAAAAGCTTAAATAATGTTTAGGGACGAGAAGACCCTATAGATCTTTATATGAAGTTAATTTATTTTTTATTGGGGGATACAAAAATAAGTTAATTAATATTTTGTTGGGGTGACATGGGAATAGAAAAACTTCTTAATTGTTTTAACTTTGATTTAAGGTTAAAGGATCCTTTTTTAGGGAAGGAAGATTAAGATACCTTAGGGATAACAGCGTTATTTTATTAGCAAGTTCATATTAATAATAAAGTTTGCGACCTCGATGTTGGATTAAGATTATAGGTTGGTGTAGAGGTTAATCAATTAAGTCTGTTCGACTTTTAAAATCTTACATGATCTGAGTTCAGACCGGTGTGAGCCAGGTTGGTTTCTATCTTAAATAAGAAATAATATTATAGTACGAAAGGACCTAGTATTAAAAAGATTTTTTAGATTGGGAATAAAGTTATATTGGCAGAGAAGTGCGGTGGGCTTAGGATTCATAAATGTATATATTACATATAATATTGAATTTGAGAGGATATTTTATTGGTTTATTAGGGTATTTTGTATTAATTGTGTGTGTTTTGGTTTCTGTTGCTTTTTTAACTTTGTTGGAACGTAAGGTTCTTGGTTATATTCAAATTCGTAAGGGACCTAATAAGGTGGGAGTTATAGGATTATTACAACCTTTTAGAGATGCTATTAAATTATTTACTAGGGAACAAACTTTTTCTTTGGTATCTAATTATTTAATTTATAGTTTTTGTCCTGTTTTTAGATTATTTTTGTCTTTAACTGTTTGAATAATTATACCTTATAATGAGGGGGTTTTAAGATTTGAGTTGGGGATTTTATTTTTTTTTTGTTTAACAAGAATAGGGGTTTATTCAGTAATGTTAGCTGGTTGATCTTCTAATAGAATTTATTCATTGATTGGAGGATTGCGTGCGGTGGCACAAACTATTTCTTATGAGGTAAGAATGATTTTATTGATGTTAAGAGTAATTTTTTTAATAAAAAGTTATAATTTGGTGGTTTGTGAAAGATACCAAGAAAATATATGGTTTATGATTATTATATTTCCTATATTTATTTGTTGGTTTTCTTCTTGTTTAGCGGAAACGAATCGCACTCCTTTTGATTTAGCTGAAGGGGAGTCGGAGTTGGTTTCTGGATTTAATGTTGAATATAGAAGAGGGGGTTTTGCATTAATTTTTATAGCAGAATATTCTAGAATTTTATTCATAAGTATAATTACAGTAATATTGTTTATGGGGGCAGGTGTATCTTTGTTGTTTTTTTTCAAATTAATTTTGATAGCTTTTGTGTTTATTTGGGTTCGTGGTACGTTACCTCGAATGCGATATGATAAGTTAATAGATTTAACTTGGAAATGTTATTTACCTATTTCTTTAAATTATTTGCTATTTTATGTGGGGGTTTTTCTTTTTATATTAAAATGAGACATGAGAAGATAGTATAAATATATATATATATATATATATATATATATAAATTAAGTTAATAGAAAATGTTTCATTTCTATCTCTTGTTTTCAAAACAAGTGCTTTTAGCTTATTAACTTAATTAAGAATTTTATCTCATAAATAATGAAGAAGGGGGTTTATAATAAAAAATATAAAGTAAAGAATTGTTAGAATTTGACCGGTAAGAATGTATGGAGTTTCTACAGGGCGTGCTCCAATTCAAGTAAGTAAAATAACAATAATTAAAAATGATCAGAATAGGATTTGGTTTAAGGGGTAGAATGAATTTCCTTGAAATTTATTAGAGGTGAGGAAGGGGAGGATAAAAAGGATAGCAATGGATAGTACTAATGCAATAACTCCTCCTAGTTTGTTAGGGATTGATCGTAGGATTGCATAAGCAAATAAAAAGTATCATTCTGGTTGAATATGAATTGGGGTTACTAAGGGGTTAGCAGGAATAAAATTATCGGGGTCCCCTAATAAATAAGGGAAAGTTAAGGTTAGGAAGAATAAGGGAAAAAGAATTATGATGAAACCAAATAGGTCTTTAAAAGAGAAAAATGGATGGAAAGGAATTTTATCTATATTAGAATTAAGCCCTAAAGGATTGGATGAGCCTGTTTGGTGAAGGAAGAGAAGATGAATTATTACTATAGCTAAAATAATAAAGGGTAGAATAAAATGAAAAGTAAAGAATCGAGATAGTGTTGCGTTATCTACAGCAAAACCTCCTCAGATTCATTGAACTAAGTCTGACCCTAGATAAGGGATGGCAGAAAGAAGATTAGTAATAACAGTAGCTCCTCAAAAAGATATTTGTCCTCATGGTAAAACATATCCTATGAAGGCGGTCGCTATCAATAAAAAAAGGATTAGTACTCCAATTAATCATGTGAAAGTTAAATTGAATGAATTATAATAAATTCCTCGTCCTACATGCATGTAAGTAGCAATAAAGAAAAATGATGCTCCATTAGCGTGAATTGTTCGTAGAAGTCAGCCATGGTTTACATCTCGACAAATGTGAATGATGCTGTTAAAGGCTATTTCAATATTAGGGCAATAATGTATGGCGAGAAATAGGCCTGTTAGAATTTGAATTATTAAACAAATTCCAAGAATGGACCCAAAATTTCATCATGATGAAATATTAGAGGGGGAAGGTAAATCGATCAACGAGTTGTTAATGATTTTAATTAAAGGGTGGGTGGTTCGAGTGGGTTTGTTCATTTTTGAGTTATGATTGACGGAGAGTTCCTTGATTTAAATTTCTGATTTTAATGACAGCAATTAGAGAAATTAATAAATAAGAAATTATAATAATTGTTAATATAATATTAGGGAAAGCGAATAGTTGGGTTAAATTTAACAAGAAGTTGTTCCTGAAATTAGGATAAAAGATAAAAATGGAGTTAAAATTTATATTAAAATAGGAGATGATAAAAAAGGATAAGGTTGTTGAAATTATGAAGCTTTTTAGGGGAAAACTTATAAGTTCATTTGATGCTAGGGTAGTTATGTAAATAAATAAAACTAATATACCCCCTAAGAATGATAAAAATAAAATGTAGGAGAATCAGGATGATGTATTAATTAGGCTTATTAGTAAACAAATTAGAAGGGACTGAAGTAATATAAGAATGGTAATTGATAATGGGTGATTGAGAAAAGGTAAAATAAAATTGAGTAGGAGTATAGTAAATAAAATTGCTAATATATCAGGTTGAGCAGGGAATAGTTTAAATAGAATATTAATTTTGGAGATTAAAGGTGGAGGTATATCTTTCTCTGAAGTTTTAAGATTTAAATCTTCTCTGATTTACAAGACCAGAATTTTTTATAAACTATTAAAACTAACAAATTAATGAATGCCTTAATAATAGTTGTTTTATTTATATATATATCAGGATTATGAATGTTTTGTTTAAAACGGAAACATTTATTGGTTGTGTTATTAAGATTGGAGTATATAATATTAATAATATTTATAATAATTATATTAATATTAATAAGTTATGAATATAGAATGTATATATTAATAGTATTTTTGGTTTTTGTTGTTTGTGAGGGGGCATTGGGTTTAGGGATTTTAGTTTCTATAATTCGTTCTTATGGGAATGATTTTTTTTTTAGTTATTCTTTATTGCGATGTTAAAGTTTATTTTTTATTTAGGGTTTATGATCCCTCTTTTGAGTTTAATAGTATATGATTGGTGTATGGTTCAATTTATAATGAGAGTTATAGTTTTTTTAATAATATTGTTTTTGGTATCGGGAGGATGTTATGGAAATATTAGAATGGGCATAGGGATGGATTTAATGTCTTATGGATTAATTTTGTTAAGAGTATGAATTTGTATATTAATAATTATGGCTAGAACAAGAATTAAGAGGGGAAAGTTTTTTGATAAAATATTCCTAATATTAGTAATTGTGTTATTAGGGTTTTTGTTTCTTGCTTTTAGAATAATAAGAATATTAGGGTTTTATATTTTTTTTGAGGCTAGATTAATTCCTACGTTAATATTGATTATTGGTTGGGGGTATCAGTCAGAGCGTATTCAGGCGGGAGTATATTTGTTGTTTTATACTATATTTGCTTCTTTACCATTATTAATTGGTTTAATAATTGTCTATAAAAATGAAGGGGTTATAAGATTTTATTTTTTAGGGGGGATGGAAGTAACAAGAGTATATGTGTATTTAAGATTAATTTTGGCGTTTTTAGTTAAGATACCAATATTTTTAGTTCATTTATGACTTCCTAAGGCTCATGTGGAAGCTCCTGTTTCAGGGTCTATAATTTTAGCTGGAATTTTATTGAAGTTGGGGGGTTATGGATTATTACGGATTTTTAGGGTACTAATTTATTTAGGGGTAAAAATAAATTATTTATGAATTAGAATTAGATTGGTAGGGGGATGTTTAGTCAGATTAATTTGTTTACGACAAGTGGATATGAAATCTATGATTGCTTACTCTTCAGTAGCTCATATGGGGTTAGTAATGGGGGGTTTAATAACATTAAGAGGTTGGGGAATGAGAAGAGCATATATAATGATGATTAGACATGGATTATGTTCTTCTGGGTTATTTTGTTTATCTAATATTAGATATGAGCGGGTAGGAAGACGAAGATTGTTAGTAAATAAGGGGATAATGGGGTTAATGCCTAGAATAACTTTATGATGGTTTTTATTATGTTCTTCCAATATGGCGGCTCCTCCTTCATTGAATTTAATAGCGGAAATAGGGTTGTTTATAAGATTGGTGAGATGAAGATCTTTAACTTTAAGATGTTTAGCAATAATATCATTTTTGGGGGCTAGTTATAGATTATATTTGTTTTCTTATAGTCAACACGGAAGGATTTATTCAGGGATTTATTGTTTTAGAAGAGGGGTTTTTCGGGAATATCTTTTGTTAATATTGCATTGATTGCCTTTGAACATAATAATTTTAATAGGGGAGTGTTTTTTTCTATGAATTTACTTAATTAGTTTAAATAGAATACTGGTTTGTGATGTCAGAGGAGTTATTAACATTAGGTTATTTTTTTAAAAAAGAATATTTGTAAATTATCATTTACGGTAATAGTTGTTTTGTCATTGGTTATATTTATTTTTGGATTGTATTTGTGCTTAGAGAGGGTAACTTTATTTTTTGAGTGAGAAATTTTAGGTTTATTTTCGTCAAGAGTAATATTTAGAGTTTTATTAGATTTTAGGTCTGTATTATTTATATCATTGGTAATGTTTATTTCTTCAATAGTGGTTTTATATACAAATGATTATATATTTGGTGATTGTAATATTGATCGTTTTGTAATTTTAGTATTACTATTTGTTTTTTCTATGATAATGATAATTATTAGTCCTAATTTAATTAGAATTTTATTAGGGTGGGATGGATTAGGATTAGTGTCTTATTGTTTAGTAATTTATTATCAGAATGAAGCTTCTTACAGTGCTGGCATATTAACTGCAATAAGAAATCGGGTAGGTGATGTAGCTTTATTGATTAGAATTGCTTGAATATTGAATTATGGTAGATGGAATTATGTTTTTTATTTGGATAGAAAAGATAGTATTGTGGGGATGATAGTGATTTTGGCGGCTTTTACTAAGAGTGCTCAAATTCCTTTTTCTTCCTGGTTACCTGCAGCAATAGCTGCTCCTACTCCTGTTTCGGCATTGGTTCATTCATCAACATTAGTAACAGCAGGTGTTTATCTTTTAATTCGGTTTTATGAATTGATTGAAGGATTAGGATATTTGTGAATTGTAGGGTTAGTGGGGAGATTAACTATATTTATGGCTGGTTTAGTTGCTAATTTAGAGTATGATTTAAGGAGGATTATTGCTATATCAACATTAAGACAGTTGGGATTGATAATAATAACGATTGGAATAGGATTAGTGGACTTGGCTTTTTTTCATTTGTTAACTCATGCGTTATTTAGGGCATTATTATTTTTATGTGCAGGGGTAATTATTCATGGAATAGGAAATTTGCAAGATATTCGGGGAATAGGATGTTTGGTGAGGATACCAGTTGTATCTGTATGTTTTAATGTGTCAAATTTAGCTTTATGTGGAATACCTTTTTTGGCGGGGTTTTATTCGAAGGATTTGATTCTAGAGAAAGTGTTAATGAGAAATATAAATATTTTAATGTTTATTATAATTTTTGTTTCTACAAGATTGACTGTGATATATTCTTTTCGATTAGTTTATTATACTATAAGAGGGGAATTTAATTTTTATTCTTTTCATAATATGGGGGATGGGGAATGGGGAATGATTTGGCCAATATTTCTTATGTTGTTGATAGTAATTGTGGGAGGTAGAATATTAAGATGAGTTTTGTTGGATTGTCCAGAGATGATTTGTTTAACTGAAAGTTTCAAGATAATTATTATGGTTGTAAGAATTATTGGGGGGTGATTGGGGTATGAGTTAACTAAGATGGATGAATTTGGAAGATCGTTTTTAATTAATTGGTATAAAATGGTTAATTTTATGGGTTCTATATGATATATACCTTTTTTATCAACTCAAATAATTTCATATTATCCCTTGTTTTTAGGGGGTAAATTGAATAAGGTTTCAGAGAAAGGGTGATTAGAGGAGTTTGGGGGGCAAGGGGGATATATATTTATTAAAAAGATAAGAATTATTATTCAAATGTGACAATTGAATGAATTTAGGATTTTTTTTATTAGTTTTTATTTATGGATTGTTTTATATTTATTGTATTGAATTATTTATTTAAATAGCTTATGAGAGCGTAATATTGAAGATATTAAGGAGATTATAAATCTTTAAATAAAAGATTAATTGAAACCAAAGTGGAGGTGTATTATTGTTAATAATATTATTGAAATTTATTTCCAATTAAAGAAATAAATTGATTTTAATCAAGCTGCTAACTTGAATTAATAGCGGTTCGATTCCGTTAGTATTTCTATAATATATATATATATAGATATATGTGTGAGGGGGTTAGGAAAGTTTGTATAGTTTAATTAAAACGATATATTTTCAATATATAAAAAATATTTATTATTTACAAAAGGAATAAATGGGATTAAATAATGTATAATTAATTTATAAGGAAAGAGGGAATAATAGGGGAAGATATGATTAAAATAGAGTTAAAATAGAAGTTGAATTAAGAAAGGGGATATTGGGGAGTGAGTAATAACTTATAAATAAGGATTAAAAAATCTTACTTTCAGGTCGAAACTGAATGCAATTTATGCTTCTTATTTAAGGTTAATTGGAATTCAATACTTTTTAAGTGCAAATTAAATGTTATAATTAACTATAACCCTACGGGGTTCAATTTAATGCTCCTTGATTTCATTCATGATATAAACCGAGTAATAAGATTATTATAAAAAATATAAAGGTGAAGTATCAGGAGTAGGGATTTGATGAGTTTAAGGAAACAAGTAAGGGGAGAAGGATAGTAATTTCAATATCAAAAATTAGAAAGATAATAGCAATTATGAAAAAGCGGAGGGAGAATGGGATTCGGGCTACGGATTTGGGGTTAAATCCGCATTCAAATGGAGAAGATTTTTCTCGGTCTAAAATAGACTTTTTAGAGAGTGTTAATGAAACAATAAGTAAGATTAAGGATATGATAAGTGTTAAAAGGGAATAAGAAAAGGATTGTAACAATAATTGATTTGATTGTTTCAAGCTTTCTGATTGGAGGTCAAATGTACAATTATACTTATCAATTAGTTTCCTCATCAGTAAATTGATAAATATAAAAAGAGTCAAACTACATCGACGAAATGTCAATATCAGGCAGCTGCTTCAAAACCAAAATGATGATGGGAAGAAAAATGAAAATTCGAATGTCGAATTAAGCAAATTAATAGAAAGGTGGTGCCAATGATGACGTGGAGACCGTGAAATCCTGTTGCTATAAAGAATGAAGATCCATAAATTGAGTCAGAAATGGTAAAGGGGGCTTCTAAGTATTCATATCCTTGAAGAATAGTAAAATAAATTCCTAGTAGAACAGTAAAGAAAAGGCCTTGAGTGGCTTGACTATGATTAGCATTTATAAGGGAATGGTGGGTTCAAGTTACTGTAATACCTGAGGCTAATAAAATGGCAGTATTAAGGAGAGGAATATGTATAGGGTTAAAGGGGTGGATTCCTGCGGGAGGTCATATGGCACCAATTTCAATATTAGGAGATAAACATGAATGGAAAAAAGCTCAAAAAAAGGAGATGAAGAAGAAGATTTCTGAAATAATAAATAGAATTATTCCTCAGCGAAGTCCGTAATTTACGGAAGAGGTGTGAAGACCTTGAAATGTTCCTTCACGGGTAATATCTCGTCATCATTGAATCATGGTTAGAATAGTAATGGAGATTCCTAAAATTAGGATGGACGGATTAAAGTGATGAAATCATTTAATTAAGCCGGAAGCTAAAGTTAGGGCTCCGATTGCCCCAGTTAAGGGTCATGGTCTTATGTTAACTATATGGAAGGGGTGGTTGTGCATTATGAATTAGTTTACTTCTCTGGAGTATAAAGTTGATAGGACAGCAAAAACATAAGATTGAATTACGGAAACTGCTATTTCAAGAATTAGTAAAAATACTTGTGCAATAATAAGAATTTGGAATAGAATAATGGAATTTATTACTAGAGGGCCAGTGTTTCCCAATAAGGTTAAAAGGAGATGGCCTGCAATTATATTAGCAGTTAGTCGGACTGCCAGGGTTCCTGGACGGATAAGATTTCTAATGGATTCAATACAAACTATAAAAGGTATGAGGATAGGAGGTGTTCCTTGGGGGACTAAATGAGCGAATATATGATTAGTTTGAGTAAGCCAACCGTAAATTATGAAGGATAGTCATAATGGGAGGGCTAAGGATAAGGTAAAAGTTAAGTGTCTTGATGATGTGAAAATGTAAGGAAATAGCCCTAAAAAATTATTGAATAAGATGAAGGTGAAAAGTGATACAAAGATGAAGGTTGACCCTAATTTTCCATTAGAAGTAAGTAAAGTTTTAAATTGAATGTGGAGAGAGTTTAAAATGTTAAGTCAAATTATTATTGATCGATTAGGGAGAGTTCAAAATATTAAGGGAATAAAAAATAAACCAATAAAGGTTCTTAATCAATTTAGGGGTAATTGGAAAATGTTTGATGTGGGGTCGAAAGATGAAAATAAGTTAGTTATCATGACCAAGGTAGGGAATTAGATTTAATTGTTGATGATTTAGAGCGTAGGGAGAAAGAAAAAATAAAATAATTTAGAGTTATTATTATTAGTATAATAATAATAAATAAGAATATTAGGGTTGTTCATATAAGGGGGGATATTTGAGGAATAAAGAAATATTATTTAAATAATAATTTTAACATGACATATTAATGTTATGGATTTAACTAATTTCTTAGTTCCACAGGACAACAAAAGGTTACCCTTTTGAGAGGGAGAACCTCAATAGGGTATCCTTTCAAAGGATTTAGGAAGGTCACCCTTTTCACAGGACAACAAAAGGTTACCCTTTTGAGAGGGAGAACCTCAATAGGGTATCCTTTCAAAGGATTTAGGAAGGTCACCCTTTTCACAGGACAACAAAAGGTTACCCTTTTGAGAGGGAGAACCTCAATAGGGTATCCTTTCAAAGGATTTAGGAAGGTCACCCTTTTCACAGGACAACAAAAGGTTACCCTTTTGAGAGGGAGAACCTCAATAGGGTATCCTTTCAAAGGATTTAGGAAGGTCACCCTTTTCACAGGACAACAAAAGGCAACCCTTTTGAGAGGGAGAACCTCAATAGGGTATCCTTTCAAAGGATTTAGGAAGGTCACCCTTTTCACAGGACAACAAAAGGTTACCCTTTTGAGAGGGA